TAACAAATATATGATTATAAGAAATATAAAGATTCTAAACTTAAATTAAATATAAATAATAGAATATTTATAGTAATTAATAAAATAAAAAAAAAGATATTATTATTCGAAACGCCTTGTGATCTTCAACCAATTCTGCGCTTCAATATAATTACCGGGAGTAAGCGCTAGAGCTTGTTTCCAATATTCGGCAGCTTGATCGAACCAAGCTTCCGCAATTTCAGAATCTCCTTGTCGAATGGCCTGTTCTCCCCGGTCGGAATAGGTGGGTAAATTCCTTCCCTTAGAACCGTACTTGAGAGTTTCCGACCTCATACGGCTCAGCCGTCAAGTTCTTTTGGCGTCCCTTTTTTAATCTACCATATCTAATTGAATGAGATTTATCGTGGATCCGTGGATCTATCCCATTCTTTTCTCTCGAGTTAACCAAAAGAAAAAGAGGTTATGGTTATAAGTTTCAAACTTGAGTTTTACTTACTAATTTAATCAGTTTTCTCTTTTCTCCCACCTTCATAAAGTGCATAGGCATCTCCACTATTATTAGAGTTTTCTAAAAAGGTAACTATCTCGGTTTCATATATGAATTTCTATAGAATCTGTGAAAAAGACTTTCCTTTATAAGAAGGAAAAGGCTTACTATCTTTGGGATCTGATGCTACACCGCTGCTCAATACCTTAGGGGATCAACTCTATTACATAAGTTGATTCCTAACTTTTATCTCATATCATGACATAAATAAGCAGTCCGTATTATCGGCCCAAAACCTCGCCAATTGATCTTTACGGCGCTTTCTCTATCAATTAGATCCTTTATCCATAGAATTATTTAGGCATACCTATTTCTTCATATTCATATCTCAAATTCTATGAAGTTTATTTCTTTGCTACAGCTGATAAAAATCGTTGTTTTGGACGATACATATGTAGAAAGCCTATTTTTTCTAGTAATTATTAATAGATTTGCTCTTTTATTCCCTTTTTATTTCTATAGTGGAGATAGTCGCACGTAATGACAGATCACGGCCATATTATTAAAAGCTTGTGGTAAGAATGGGTTTCGCTCTAGTGCACGAAAATAATATTCCAAAGCTTTCGTATGTTCTCCGTTTCGTGTGTGGATAAGGCCTATGTTATAGAGTATATAACTTCGATCATAGGGATCAATTTCTAGTCGCATAGCTTCATAATAATTCTGTAAAGCTTCTGCATAATTTCCTTCGGATTGAGCGGACATCCGTTACGGTCGTCATTCGATTTAAAGAATCTCCGTTTCAGAACCGTACATGAGATTTTCATCTCATACGGCTCCTCTTTTATGTACATAATCAGAATAATACATGGAATCAAAAAAGATTTAAATATTCTCATTATAAACTGAGCAGGGCTGGTGTTTTTACAAAAAATCTCTAGCCAACCTTCTTGTAAAAGATCTTTCCTTAACATCTAGTATGTTGGTACTAGATAAAAAAAGTGACTCCAGTAATTTCTTTGTCTTAAACGCATCTTAATTTTCAGGAATAAGTCACTTCAACAGTCTTCGATGGTTATACGGGTATCCAAAACACAAACTAGATGGATGTTTGTTGTCCCAACCATTCTTCTTAGTCCCGATCCTGATAAGGAAAAGGGATAATTTATAACAAAGTTTTCGTGTTGTTGATTCCTAGGAGTAGTGCCTCTTCCTCTATGCCTCCTATTGGTACTAATGGAGTGAGTTTGACTTAACCCATACCATAGGTATAACCTTTCGCTCAATACTCTAGAATCGACAATTGAAGCATTTGAGGTTGCATTAATCGGGGATACACGACAGAAGGGCTCGTTTTATTTACAAACTTCACCTTCAACAAGCGTAGATTTATTTCAATAATCTTTTTTCTTTCTATCCCGAATAATAATGTGTCTTCCTCCTAAGAAGACTAAGAGTGGTAAAAAAGAAAAAAAGAATATATATATATAAATAAAATAAATAACTAAATTAAATTATAAAATAAATAAATAAAAAATATAATAATCAAATCGCACCATCTCTGTAATAGGCAAATGCCTCTTTCTCGCCCAAAGTTGTCGGAATTATTCGTAATAAGATATTGGCTACAATTGAAAAGGTCTTATCAATAAAATTTCCATTTATTCGAGATCTAGACATAGGCAGAAAGTCATTCTATAATTTCTTTTAATTACCTTTTGTGAGAAAATAATCCCACAAACAACGGAATTTTACAATACGAAATAACATAAAAACACACTCAGTAAAATTAAACTAAAACACACTCAGTAAAATTAAACTTCGACTCAAATTGTTTCTTTTTGACAGGAATCAATAAAAACTAAGAAATATTTGAAGCCGATTGGATTTTATCCAAATGTAAATTAAATTTTACATTTAAATCTAGTATTATAAGAATATAGGAAACTATTCTGATTTCATCAAAGTTGAAGAATGAACGAATTTATATCCTAATCTGTAGGATAATTCGAAAAGTTTTGATTGAATTATGATCCAAAGAGGAAAAAGAATCGAATAATCGTTCTATGATGGATGAAAATAGAATAACCGCCCTTTTGTGTTGTGTATATAACGGATATACGCTATACAATCAAATATAAAGATTCCTGGGGCGTTTCATGAATTTGGAATAAATCTATGGGGTAAGGGGTTATTGTTGAAAGATCTAAAATTGGAAAGTCATTTTAGAATTTTTATGAAAATAGAATAAGAGTCTAAACTAAATATAATCATGATCTAAAGGTAGCCATTAAACATAGTCTAAAAAAATGGATCAATCGGTGGAGTCGTTCCAATTCAGGGATTTAATTCGGTATAAATATTCAAAAATAAAGTCGGGAGTGCCTTCTTTGTAAACATGAATAGATACCTTATATTTATTGGTTTAAATATTTTGTCTCACAAAATCATTTTTATCCCCCGCCAGCCTCGAATAAGGGTTTGGCAGCGTTTTTCTTTTATAGTTAAAATAGAGTGTACGCACCTATCCAAAAACCTAAATATGAATCACTATTCATTCGGTTTATGAACCATAATCATTATGCAGGAGAGATGGCCGAGTGGTTGAAGGCGTAGCATTGGAACTGCTATGTAGGCTTTTGTTTACCGAGGGTTCGAATCCCTCTCTTTCCGTACCCTTCAACCTAATTCACCAATGTTATTGATCGCAATATATCAAATAACAATGCATACCATTATTCCAACAGTTATACATATGGCTTCTCTATTCCTAATCCTAATTTCTGTGGTATGGATTATACTGGAAAGAATGGACAAGGAATGAAGATCTCCCTATCAATCTATGATACATGAGTGGGAAAAAATCCCCGGATAAAACGCCTTCCTGAGGGTCTCTTTATATCGGTGAAAGGAAGGGCAAAATTGTCCGAATCCTTCTTATTTTAGTTGTGTTTAAGTCTGACGAGAATAATATTCTACAACTAGCAATTCATTTATTTTCAAACCGACGCATTTACTATCTATTATTTGATTGACTGATCCTTTATATTGGAATGGGTGAAGAGTCAAATGTTTTGGCAATTCCTCAGGGGAGGATGAATCAAGATAATTTTGAACCAGAGACTTAGATTTTTGTTCATCTCTCACTGTAATAATATCTCGGGGTTTGCATCGATAACTTGGTATATCTACTATACGACCATTAACTAAAATATGTCTATGATTAACCAATTGCCGGGCTTGAGGAATAGTTGAAGCCATACCTAATCGAAAAAGGATGTTATCCAACCGCATTTCAAGTAATTGTAGTAAAACTTGACCTGTTGACCCTTTTGCTTTTCCGGCTATACGAACGTATTTAAGTAATTGTTGTTCTGTAAGACCATAATGAAAGCGCAATTTTTGTTTTTCTTCTAAACGAATACGATATTGAGATTTTTTACCGGGGCGTAATTGATTTCTAAGATCACTTCCAGCTCTAGGTTTTTTACTAGTTAATCCCGGTAAAGCCCCCAAACGACGTATTTTTTTGAAACGAGGCCCTCTGTAACGCGACATAAAGACTCCTTATAAAGTTTCATAAACCTAAATGAAATTAAACTAAACTAAATGATAAATAGAAAAATGAAAAATATAATTCAAATTAAAAATAATAAATTAATCAAAATTTATTGAAGTATTGTATTCCAAAGAAAAATTCGAAAGAATAATTAGATAAATTGTATATCAATATCCGGGCCTTAACTTAATATATTATATATATATATATTATATAATATATCGTATTAAAATTAATAGAAAATAGAAAATCTTTTTTAAGTTTAAGGGTTCTTTTCTTGATTGATTTGGTCTACATAGATCAAACTCCTCCAATTTTATTTAATAATTGGAAGTTCTTATGAGATAATAGATCAGTGCCCTTTGGGAAAGGGGGAAGAAGCCTTTTCAATTTCTTTGATTTCATATTATCAACTATGCAAAAAAAAAATCAAACATATGGAAAAAGCCAGCTATCGGAGTCGAACCGATGACCCTCGCATTACAAATGCGATGCTCTAACCTCTGAGCTAAGCGGGCTCGCATAACATAAATTGGACACACATAGGAATTTAGTAAACTACTGGAATCTTAAATCTTAGCTATTAACTGTTCACTCTTAACTCTTCACAATTACTATGAATCTAGAATAATTTCTATTAATATAAAAACTATATAATAGAATCTCAAATAAATATCGGATATTTGAATATTATAGAACATAACAATTAATATACCGATTAATATATTAATTAATATATTAATATAGCAATATATAATTTTGATCTATTTATCATAGCAAATACATGATTATCAATAATCAATATCTTAATTAGCTTAATTTAGTTAATTAGATAATAAGATTCTTTTTTATTTTTGAATTTAAATGATATTTGAAATTCAAAATTCTTTTTTTTTTTTACTAATCTAATTCTATTGTCTATTTCTTTAATATTAAAATATTTTATTAGTTATTTTAATACTATTAAATTAGTATATAAACTAAACTATTAATTTTATTACATTAAATATTCTCATTTTCTATCTTATCTATTTAGAATTTTAAAGAGAATCTAGTAATTAAATTACTATAACTTACTAATTAAAGTAGAATCTTATTCTAGTATTCGATATATATAGAATATAATTAATACATATTAATTACATTAATTAAGATTTTACATTATAATAATAATATTCGAAATAATTTCATTCTAAATTTAATTATTCAAAAAAAAAGGAATTAATTATTAGTTATAGCCATTAGATTCGTTATGGTTATTAATATTATATTCATTTATTAGTTAGCAAAGATAAGAGCTAAGACGAAAACAAAAGAATCGACCGTTCAAGTATTCAAGATTGTACGCTAAAAACGATATAAATAGGGAAATATATGTAAAATATATATTAAGCAGAATTATAATATAGGTGTAATAATACTATACATTTATATATAATAATATAGTATTAAGTATACTATATATGTGATATGTATCCATCTAGATTATATATTGATTTGTGGATAGAGAAATAATAGAATCTTTTCTAATTGTATCAAATATGAGTTTCCGAGAGAGATGAAAGAAGATAGACAAGAAATCCAAATATAAGAAAACAGTTTTCAATATGCGAATCGCTATCTAATGAATTCAACAGTTCCATCATATCATAATATAAATGAAATAAAAAGGAAAAAGGTATCATAATGAAATCCTAATCACAAACCAAAAGAAAAGGGGGGATATGGCGAAATTGGTAGACGCTACGGACTTAATTGAATTGAATTGAGCGTTGGTATGGAAACCTACCAAGTGATAACTTTCAAATTCAGAGAAACCCTGGAATTAAAAATGGGCAATCCTGAGCCAAATCCGGTTTTCTGAAAACAAACAAGGGTTCAGAAGGCGATAATAAAAAAGGATAGGTGCAGAGACTCAATGGAAGCTGTTCTAACAAATGGAGTTGGCTGCGGTGCGTTAGTAAAGGAATCACTCCAGAAAGGATGAAGAATAAACCTATATACGTATACGTACTGAAATAGTATCTTCAAATGATTAATGACAACCCAAATCCGTATTTCTTTTAATTTTCATGAAAAATTAAAGAATTATTGTAAATCAATTATTAAGTTGAAAAAAGAATTAAATATTCATTAATCAAATCATTTACTCCATCAAAATCTGATAGATCTTTTGAAGAATGGATTAATCGGACGAGAATAAAGATAGAGTCCCATTTTACATGTCAATATCGACAACAATGAAATTTATAGTAAGAGGAAAATCCGTCGACTTTAAAAATCGTGAGGGTTCAAGTCCCTCTATCCCCAAAAAGGCCCATTTGATTCCCTAATTATTTATCCTACCTTCTCATTTCGTTAGCGGTTCAAAATTCGTTATCTTTCTCGTTCATTCTAATTTTACAAACGTATCTGAGCGAAAATCTTTTTCTTATCACAAGCCCTGTGATCTATATGAAAGACGTACAAATGAACATCTTTGAGATAAGGAATCCCAATTTTCAATTTGAATAATTAAGAATTCATTTTATTACTCGTACTGTACTGAAACTTACAAAGTCTTTTTTTGAAGATCCAAGAAATTCCAACAAGGCCTGGATAAGACTTTGCAATTCCCCTTTCGTCTTTTTAATTGACATAGACCCAAGTCCTATATTAAAATGAGGAAGGTGCGTAAGGGATGGTCGGGATAGCTCAGCTGGTAGAGCAGAGGACTGAAAATCCTCGTGTCACCAGTTCAAATCTGGTTCCTGGCACATGAGCAATTTGTATGAGTATCTATTCTACAAATTAATTGATATGAGTCGCCATGCATATTCATTAATATAGTATAAAGCATGATACATATTTATCCATCTAAATATCTGGGGATGTACTCCTTTTATTTTATAGAATAAAATAGTTAAAGATGAGTAAAGAGCATATGTATATACTCTTTTTGATATGTATAAGATAAAGTATGTAAAAGAAAATATTAATACTTCAGACATATTACAAAAGGTAAATTGGTTGGTTGAAAAACCTAAAAGTCTAGTCTAGGGGAGTTGAGGGGTGCGAATAGCCAAGATTCATCTCCGATACAGTACAAATACAAATAGAATCTGATCCCCTTATCATTTCTTTCTATTTTCTTTTCATATTTTATTTCTTTATTTCCTCCTATGTGACTTTCTGGAGCCCATCTAAATGACGTGCGCGGTACATAGTTCGACATCATGAACTCTTTGAGTTTCATCCTATTGACTGGGCTTATCCTCCCAAAAGTATCTTCAAAATCAGAAAATCTTAATGAATCTCTCTAATTGTATTGTCGTTTTTTTTATTTATTTTATTCGTTATTTAGCTTATCCATAATATGCATAATATGTTAATGAGACTTCATCTCTTTGAATATCTAGAGTTGTAGTTGTGGTAAAAGGTGAAGATTAGTTTCTGATTATTCAATGAGCATCTTGTATTTCATAAAAATTAG